AGAAAGAGTACCATGTTGTGCCCGGACTTCAAACAGTTTAGCTTTAACCATGTTAATGGTCTCACTTTATTGGTTGATAGAGAATCAAAGTTGACTTACCAATAAAGAACGAAATGCTATGATTCTTACATATGATTTATTAATTTATTCAGAAGGAATTCGTCGAGATTGTACACTTTTTTCCTATTTATCTTATTCTAAAAAAAAAATATGTATATAAATAACACAAATAAATAAAGTGCAGCCGGTTGGGTCCAACCTATTCTTGAAATATACAACTCGCACACACTCCCTTTCCAAAAAAAATCAATACACCAAGCACTACACTTAGATTTATTAGATTTGTTGCTAAAATATCGGTATTAAACCCGAAACTCCCGGCGGATGGCCAGTGGCCTAAGGAAACGAAAGAATCGGTTACATTTTTCATATGCTCTCCTCTTATAGATAGGACTAACAAAGAACAGAGTTCTTTTTGTATCACTTGACTTGCCCTTTTTTGATCGATTTCTTTTTCTTAATTTTTTTCTTTGTTTTAAGTTTCCGATAAGATACTTATTAAGTTGGGTCCTAGGTCTTGTAGAAATTGCAAAATATTTCCCCTGTTCAAACACTTCCTAAAAAGAAAGAAAGTAAAAATTCCATCGTACTAACCGAAGGACGGGAAGGAATAAAGCGAGCAAATCCACTAATTCGTCATCCTCAAATCAGTCTTTCCCGGGGTATTGTTCCAACAAATACATAATTGTAGGAGTAAAGTAGTGATATAATTCACAGAAGCAAACCGCAACGAATTAATAAAATAAGAAAAAGTGTGTAATGCACTTTTTTACATTTTCGTTCTAGGATGAAATTAAACAAAAGGATTTGCAAATAAAAGTGCTAATGCCACAACGAGCCCATAAATGGTTAAAGCTTCCATAAAAGCTAGACTAAGCAATAAGGTGCCTCTTATTTTTCCTTCTGCTTCTGGTTGTCTCGCAATACCTTCTACGGCTTGGCCTGCAGCAGTACCTTGACCAACTCCAGGTCCAATAGAAGCAAGCCCTACGGCCAATCCAGCAGCAATAACGGAAGCGGCAGAAATCAGTGGATTCATGATGATAGGTTCCTCGCACCAAAAAAAAATGGTTAATGATACAATCAACCAAGGAATTCTTACTTATTTGATCACTAAAAAATATCGAATCGAAGTAACTAAAACTTCGAAAAAAAAATATATAGATAGGGATAAACCCTATATAACTAATATATATCTACTATCACATATACATTTGTTTCTTTCATAACGGAAACCGCCCGCATTTTTTATTGAATCAGATTCAAGAATAATTCGTCGAAAAATATACAGGAACTGTAGCTGGACTTATAGACATTACATATAGACATATATCTAGTGTGATCTCCCTAACCCATCCTTCGTAATATCGTCTATCTTTCCTCTTAGAACTCTAGTCATATATACATATGGATTTCTTATTTATATCTATATATGTATATGTTACCGAACCAAGTATATTTTCTTGAACCATGCATTGCCATTGCCTCAGTCAGGGTAAGCTTAAAAAAAGAAGACTCTTTTGAAAACTAATCAATGATGACCCTCCATGGATTCCCCTATATAAGCCGCGGCTAAAGTTGCAAAAATGAGAGCTTGAATACCGCTTGTAAATAATCCAAGAAACATGACAGGGATAGGAACTACTGAAGGTACTAAAGAAACAAGAACAACAACTACTAATTCATCCGCCAATATATTTCCGAAAAGTCGAAAACTCAGAGATAAAGGTTTTGTGAAATCTTCTAGGATGTTAATTGGTAAAAGGATTGGAGTTGGTTGAATGTATTTTCCAAAATAAGCCAATCCTTTTTTGGTAAGACCCGCATAAAAATATGCCACGGACGTGAGTAAAGCTAAAGCAACAGTAGTATTTATATCATTCGTGGGGGCAGCCAACTCTCCATGAGGTAACTGTATGATTTTCCAAGGTAAAAGAGCACCAGACCAATTAGAAACAAAAATAAATAAGAACATGGTTCCAATAAAGGGAACCCAAGGCCCATATTCTTCTCCAATCTGAGTTTTACTCAAGTCTCGAATAAATTCAAGAACATATTCAAAGAAATTCTGCCCGTCGGTAGGAATAGTTTGTGGATTCCGAACAGTTATGATAACTGACCCTAATAAGATAGCAATTACTACCCAAGAAGTGATAAGTACTTGAGCATGAATTTGTAAACCTCCTATTTGCCAATATAAATGTTGGCCTACTTCTACACCTGATATATCGTAGAATCCTTTGAGTGTTTTAATGGAACATGGTATAACATTCATATTGCCCTCTGACAGAAATCAAACTAAAAAAATTATTTTGATTCAACCATCTCTTTTTCAACTTATCTACTTTCATCATTAATCGTATATATAAAATACCAAGAAATCACATAACATAATACCCCATTTTATCTCTTCTCTTTTTAAAAATGCAAGACAAGAATAGTAACCAATCTAAGAAATCAAAATAATTAACTAATCTTATTATTCTTAATCATAACATAATCATAATCAATGACTTCTTATATAGCTAGAACGACCCTCACAAATTGCGGATACTAATTTATTAAGAATCAATCGGATTGAAGCTATAACGTCATCGTTGATTGGAATCGAAATATCTGCAAGATACGGGTCACAATTTGTATTGATTAAACAAATTGTTGGAATTCCAAAAATGACACATTCTCGAAGAGCTGTATATTGCTGATCAACGATGATTACAATATCGGACAACCCAGTCAGATATTTGATCCCACCCAGATATGTTTGCAAAGTCGATAATTTTCTCTTCAACATTGCTGCATCTCTTTTAGGGAGTTGGTACCAACCATTAAAAAGGTTTTCCTCGACTTGCTGCATCAAAAACTAAATCACAGGCTTCTGATAAAAAACGAGCAGTTCTAGTAAGATTTGTAATTTGAATACCTTTACGCTTTGCAGAAATGTAAGGGGCCATTCTAGGATTCCATTTCTTAGTACCATGATAAAAATGAACTCCCGACCCCATCATCTCTTCCAAATGGATGTTCCAATACCTTCTTGTCATTTTTCCCGCGCTTTCTCTTTTTTTTTTAGAAATAACTAATTGTTCCTACGGAACCTTATAACGAGGTTAACCATTGATACATAGTCCGAACCATTCATTTTTTTTTATTACTTACTTCATTTTTTTACTTAACAAAACTAGAAAGGAAAAAGAAAAAATCTCTGCTTAGGAATTATGAAATCGCGTAAATGAATTTTCTAATGTGTCATGGAAATTCTTTGGGCTACAAGAACAAAAAAATTCTCGATGGTGTAACAAAATATCTCTCATTTCCAACTTGAATACATTTTTCTTTTTTATTTCAAAATGAATATTTTTGTCTTGCCTTGAACGGTGCACTAATTTTTTAAATCCGGTACCGATAGGGATAATTCCCCCCAGAACTACATTTTCTTTCAGACCCTTCAACCAATCAATACGTCCCCGTAGAGCAGCTTTTGCTAAAACTCTAGCAGTTTCTTGAAAACTTGCTTCAGATATGAAGCTTTGAGTATTCAGAGACGCCCTCGTTATTCCTAATAAAATTGCCCGATAACAGATCGCTTCGTCTAAAGCACGCCCTGCTCGTTCTGCTCGCAGCAATCCGATTAATTCTCCAGGCGAAAAAACATTAGACATTCCGTCTTCTGAAACTAACACTTTTGATGTTACTTGTCGTACAATAATCTCTAGATGTCTATTATGAATCTGCACCCCTTGAGATCGATAAACCTTTTGGATCTTATTAACCAAAGAGATATGGCTTTGGGCTATAGTTAGCTCAGCTCCAATTAAGAATCCCCAAGGAATTCCAAGAATTCTTGGTATACGTTCGTTCCAACCTTCGACTCTCCTTTCAAGGTTCATCGATATTGAACCAATCGAACGCACTTCTAAAATTTGCTCTACTTTTGGAAGTCCCTGCGTTATGTCACCAGATCGGGATTTTTCATATATAAATGTAACTAATGTATCTCCTTCAGAAAGGGTTTCTCCGTAATGTCCGTGAACAGTCGCTCCTGGAGTAGCCAAATACGGCTTAGCCGATCTTATAACTAAGGAATCAACATGAACAATTAAAATTTGACCAGATTTTTTTATATGTGTCCCATATTTAACTAGACATAGATTTTCACAAATAAATTGTCCAATGCTAATTATTGTGGATGTTTCTTCACAATAATTGTGATGTAAAAAGCACCAATTCAAATGGGACGGATTCAAAATGATGGTATTGCATGGGTTGGGATTATAAATCCTTCTATTTTCATCTATTAAACAGTATTTAAGTACTTCAAGTACTTGGAAAGTCGCTTTCAAATTATCAAGTATCCAATATTTGTTTACCAAGATCTGATTATGAGTTATTAAATAGTAAGCTGAATAAAAGTTCACTATTTTAGATACAATAGTACCTAGGGGACCCAACAAATCCCTAATTAGAATTATGGGATTCAATTCTTTTGCCGTGATGTTATATTTCGAACCATTGAATGGACATGGGCCAACTCGAGAACAATTGAATGATGACAAAATTATCAAAGTCTTATTTTGATTCAACAATGTACCAACAGTTGCTTGATGCTGAGTAACTACTGGAATCTTCACTTTCGAAAAAAAGGGGTTGATATTGGTGCAATCTAATCCATTATCGGGGATCAATCCCGAACCCGCCGTATCATACCTTTTTTCGGCATATGAAAGACTAGACTTTACTAACTCAATTTTTATGAAATTTTGAATCAGATCATTTGCCCTTACCTCAACAAGAGAAGCATGAACTTCTTCTATAGAACCATTTTTTTCTTGGTCCCAATTCAATACTAAGCAAGTCCGAACTAATTGAATACTTGTGTGAAAAATTCCACGAATTGACTTTCCGTTTCCGTAAAGGATATAATTGACAATTCTAAGTTG